CTAGAAGAAAGGCGCTTTCCCTTCTTCTTAACCTTAACCCGAAATCAAATGGCTGAGGAAGGGTGCTCACGGGAACAGATCCAGTGGAGACGGGGTGGGGCCTGTAGCTCAGAAGGATTAGAGCACGTGGCTACGAACCACGGTGTCGGGGGTTCGAGTCCCTCCTCGCCCAAAGCCTTAAACCTTGACTTTTCCTATGGGGGTAGGAAAGTCATGATCGGGATAGCGAACGCAGAGTTCTATAACTTGGGGTATAGTCATGTGTTGAAATGGAAAGTATTAATAGCAGAGCAAGTATATATTTCCAAAAAGTCGAAAACTAAGAGATAAAGGTTTTGTGAAATCTTCTAGAATATTAATTGGTAAAAGGATTGGAGTTGGCTTAATATATTTCTCGAAATAACTCAATCCCTTTTTGCTAAGACCCGCATAAAAATATGCCACTGACGTTAAAACAAAAAAGCAAACATAGTATTTATACCATTCATGGGGGCGGCTAACTCCCACAGAGTTATCTCTCTGTGGCACCTGTGATAAGTACTCTATGGTTTGGTTCTTTAGCAGGTCTATTAATAGAAATAAATCGTTTATTCCCAGATGCTTTATCATTGATTTTAGTTATTAATATGTGAAGAAATGAAGGAGAATAGAATTCCATGTGACGATTCTTTTTTCAAATCTTTACGATAGATAAAAGGGATATAAATAAAAAGTTTAGCTCATCCAAAATTCAGTGAATAGAAATCAAGTAAGTTCGCTCAAGATCGAATTTTGGAAAAAAAAATGGGATTCATTAGTCTAGCGTAAGCTACACGAAATAATAGTCGAAAAGAAGAGACTGAAATAAGTAAGTTATGAGGGTTTCGAATATTGAGAAAAAATGTTTGCAATACCAATAAAATCAAATAAATACCTAAATCAAAATAAATACCTAAATACAAAGTTATACATTTATTCTTGAATTAAGTAATAATTCTTAGTAGTATAGCCAAAAAGCCTTCTTCCTTATTAAGAATATCCATTATTATAGAACAGAATTTGATAAAAGAAGCTCTTTTGCAATTATTTTGTAATAAATCTTCTTTTGAAAAACTTGACTACGAAAATAAGAATTTTCCTTTTTTTCAAAAGGAAAATCTTTTTTAAACTCTTTTTGTTGCACATAAGGTTTCTCCTCCATAATACTTTTTTTATAAGGGCTAAAAACGAATCAATTTTTTTTTGGCAGCGGATTACTCCATTTTTGTGGAGTATGCTAAAGCATGAATTAGTAACCGCATTATTTCGAATTTGCAATGGGATATACCCATGAATAAACAGGATCAAACCGGATTCCATCTTATTTCCATAATATTCCTATTCTTAAGCAAAGCCCCGAGTGAGAGGGCTTAGCTGATCATGATTTCTTTTTTATCTTTTTTTTCCTTCGAGAATGTGCATAAGTTCTACTTGACTCTGCCATTTTAAGAGTCTCCTCCTTTTTGCGTATGGAATTGCAACGCTTTTTTAAAGAAGCATCTATTAATTCGGAACTTAATTGTGAAATCATACTTGTACCCGAACGCTTTCGGGATCCTCCTATTAACCAACGAATGGCAAGTAATATTGCTTGTGAGAATTTCAATTTAATAGGGACTCTATAGACTTTTGCAGTCTTTCCCCTTTTTCGTTTTCTTGTTTTTACTCCTACGCCGGGAATTACTCTACTTATTGCTTGACGTAAAACATATACTGGATTTTGTTTTGTCTGTTGTCTAATATCTATCCCGGCTCGATAGAAAATTTGATAAGCCAATGATTTTTTTCCGTGTTTCATCATACGGTTAACCAACATGTTAACGACTCGACTACGACAAAATGGATCGAATTTCGCAGTTTTTTTTTTTGCAGGACCTCGACGTGACATGAGGGTGAAAGATGTTCAAGAATCCGTATTCTTTTTATAAGGACTAAAAACGAATCAATTTTTTTTTTTTTTTTGCTTTTTGACCCCATATTGTAGGGTGGATCTTGAAAGATAGGAAAGATCTCCCTCCAAGCCGTACATACGACTTTCGTCGAATACGGCTTTCCACAGAATTCTATATGTATCTATGAGATCGAGTATGGAATTCTGTTTACTCACTTGAGATTGAGTATCCGTTTCCCTCCTTTTCCTGTTAGGATTGGAAATCCTGTATTTTACATATCCATACGATCGAGTCCTTAGGTTTCCGAAATACATAGTTTAATGTAAAAAGAAGTGCTTCGAATCATTGCTATTTGACTCGGACCTGTTCTAAAAAAGCCGAGGTATTTCGAATTGTTTGTTGACACGGACAAAGTAAGGGAAAACTTCTGAAATGATTTCCATATTGGACCCTGGACATATAATAGTTACGAATCGAATCTCGTTAGAAAGAAGATCTTTTGTCTCATGGTAGCCTGCTCTAGTCCCCTTACGAAACTTTCGTTATTGGGTTAGCCATACACTTCACATGTTTCTAGCGATTCACATGGC